CAGAAGACGTTAATCGTAAATGAGAAGGTTTGTTACGAAGAAAAAGTAAGATAGATTCGTATTCACAAACATGAGAATTATATAGGAACAATAAAAATCTTGGATTAATTTTTGAAAAAATAAAAACAGAATTCTTTGGGGTAATAATACTATTCCAATTAAAATACTTGTGAAGATAGAGTCGTAGTAAATGCAAAGAAGAGGCATCTTTCACCCAGTAGCGAAGGATTTGAACCAAGATTTCCGGATGAATAGGGTAGGGTATTGATACATTTGATACATAATTTAAATGTGGGAATTTGTCCTCTAAAAAAGGAAATGTTGAATGGATTGATCGTAAATTATAAATTTTTACGATTTCTGTCCCCTTTAAGGAAGAGACTAATCTTAGGGAAAATGGAATTTCCATAATGACTACAAATCCCTCTGATATTATTTGAGAATACAAATTCTTGTTATACCCCCCAAAATTTTTTAGATTCGAATCATTAGCGGAAATAATCAAATTATTCTGGTGATACATTCGATTAATTAAATGTTTTACAATTAAAAAACCAGATTTATTGTCATAACTCACATTTTCCAACAAACTCGATCTATTTAGAACATGATCATGAGCAAATGCATAAATATACTCCCTAAAGAAAAGTGGGTATAGGAGATCATGTTGCCGTGATTTATCTAGTTCTAAATATCCTTGAAATTCTTCCATTTGAAATTAGATTGAAACCGAGAATAGGGGATTTATTGGGTTATCAAATAATACATAGTGCGATACAGTCAAAACAAGGTATAGATACCTCGGAATAAGACTGGCTAACAGACTCTCTATCATCTCTTTTTTCATCGAATTGAGTTATCTTCATTCTAAGATAACAAGATGTTTAGAAATCCTTTATTTCTTCAATCGAATCGCTCTTTTGATTTTGAAAAAAAAAAAATATCTTTATCAATATACTGCCTTCTTCTACACATCTAGTTCCACCTCATAATGGAGAATAACTAATATTTAGGACTCATAAAAAAGTGATACTCCATTCATCGGAAAAACCTTTCCCGCGCCAAGCACTAATATATTTTTAACGTATAATTAGATCGGGTAATCATTCAAAAATTAAGAACAGAAGCTCGTTGTTCTTTGTTTCCCTAGGCCATAGTAATTGGACCCTGATAGGGCTCTATCCATTTATTCAATCGACCCAAACTTCAATTTCTTTGTTCTACGCGAAGAATTCAAACAAGGTTTTGGAGTTACCTGGTAAGAATGAAATATTCTCAGAATTCTCCATTGATACGACATGCTGTTTTTTCCATTCATTCCTTTCAGGATCAGTCGTGGTCTTACAAACTCTACCGATGGTATGACGAATCTTTTACTTCATACAAATGTGTAAAAGATGCTAGCCGCACTTAAAAGCCGAGTACTCTACCGTTGAGTTAGCAACCCGAAAAAAGAATTAGAATCTGTAGATACAATCGGAATACAAATAAAATAAAGAGAAAAAGATGTACGGCACAATCAAAACATAAAATTTCAAATGGTAAAACAAAAAATATACAAATTTTGAATTAATTATGAACATAATCAAAATGAACAGATACAATTAAAATACAAAAAAAATTCTTAGATGTTATTAGATGTTAGATAAAAAAACATAGATTCAAAATATTTCATATTTATAGAATACCCGTTATCGATTATGTTATCCATTATTACAAAAGACTTCTTGTGTCACAGCGAACCCAATGAACTCATTATTAAAATGAAATAAAATCTATTATCTACGGATGGATTATATTTATTTGATACACTGTTGTCAATATGAATGGAAATGTTGAGAAAAGACTAGAAATAGAAAAATAAAAAGAAATAAAAAAATATATTTTTTATTGTTATCAAAAATGACATTCTATCTATAGAAGTAATACTCAATTTAGTAGTATAAGATGAATAGAACAAGAGAGAAAAAAATAACAGAGAGCAGAGAAAGGGTTATACAAAGTTATATACAAATCATTTACACCTTCTTTTTCGATATTGCTATTTTATTTTGATTTCATTAATTGAATTTCGTGATTAAGGCGAAATTCGGTAAAACCCCCCGCTTTCTTTAAAATATCATGAACTGTTCCTGTAGGCTGAGCCCCTTTTTCAAGAAAATATAGAATAGCAGGAACATTAAAATGGGTTTGATTCTTTCTCGGATCATAAAAACCCACTTTTCGAAGATCTCTTCCTTCTCTTCTGGATCGAACATCAATTGCAACGATTCGACAAATGGCTCATTGGGATAGATGTAGATAAACAATACCCCCCCCTAGAAACGTATAAGAAGTTTTTTCCTCGTACGGCTCAAGAAAATTCGAAGTAATGCCTAGCTCTAGCTATAGAATTAAATAGAATTAAAATGTAAAACATATCGATAAAATTATCAATATGATTTAAGTACTTTTTTTTTCTTATTCTTTGTTCACAACCGAAAAAACTATTTGCATTTGCACCCCATAACTCAAGTGAGATAACTCTCAAATAACTCAAGGAAAATCCCTTAAGCGTTTCATTTATTGAGCGGTCTCTAACCCCTTTTTGTTTGTATTCTTTAGAATCTATTTTAATTCCGCATTCTAATCTAGTTGTTGAAAAAATGGAATTGAAAAGGGTATTTCCTTGTTCCAGGATCCTTTATCTTTGCCTTGAATCATTGGGTTTAGACATTACTTCGGTGATTTTGAATCGTTTCAAAATGGTAGCAACATAACCTTTTTTGTGATTTCGTTCTATTAAAGAATCATGCGAATCGTTGATTCTTGTGCAATACACTTTGAATCGAAAGAGTTTTACCAATTCCCCAAAAGTTGTTTGAAACTTCCTTGAATTGGACCCTTTCAATTTATATCTGGAAAAGATACTTACGAAGTTGGCCCAATTTATTGATTGATACTAACCCTAGATTCTTGCCTCCAAGAAATGACTCAATACTTTCTACTCGAGCTCCATCATGTACCATTTACACGACAAACCCCTCAAAAAAAAACTAAAATGAGAGTTCTAGTGAAACAAAAAAAACGATGTCGAGCCAAGAGCATTTTCATTCCTATCTAATTCCGCTTCCGCTTTAATAGTAATAGAAAATGGTGGATGTAAAAATCCACAGCGGATCGTGTCCCTCAAGTCGCACGTTGCTTTCTGCTACATCGTTTTAAACGAAGTTTTACCATAACATTCCTTTCTTTTGGAACCTAGATGTAATTGATTCAATTATGGAATCGTGAATAGTCATTGGTTGGTCGATGAATAATAATGTATACACCCTTCCTTCTCTATAAAATAGGAATGGATGTTTTCTGACAAAATCTGAGGCAAAATTCAATTTCACCTCAGATCTATATCTATTTTAGTAAATATCAAGATTAAATTTATCTATTTTCATATTCAAATTTAATATGAAAAAAAAACCAAATAAATCATTTAAAAACTAAAAAATAGAAATAAAATATATCATATTGAAATATATAGAGAGAAAATAAATCTATATCTATCTAATAGATATGGATTCTGTTATTTCATAGAATATCTAAATAGATATATATATATATAACTAAATGGATTCTATAATCAAAAATTTCTGATCTAATAATAACATTATTAGATTGTTATAATGGGTCGGGCATATTCTGGGACGGAAGGATTCGAACCTCCGAATAGCGGGACCAAAACCCGATGCCTTACCACTTGGCCACGCCCCATTTATATTGCTATTCGACACTAATAAACACTAATATTTGTATTGGTTGTTCGTCAACACCACCGATAAAACCGTTGATATAATTTTATGTGTGTAGATGTCGAATTAAACTGAATTTATTGATCATTACATATAATTCAATTAAGATATTGGAAGAAAGTATGATTTTTTCTATTCTCTTTTGATTTGAGAATTGAAGGATTTTTTTGATTGGGTAAGTTCATTTGTTCTTATTCATTTTCCCCTCTATCAATAACTCAATCAAAATAAATACAATTATCCTCAAAAACAAAATGTTTGTTATGCTTAATATATTTAGTTTGATCTGTATTTATCTTAATTATGCCCTTTATTCTAGTAGTTTTTTTGTCGCCAAATTACCTGAGGCCTACGCTTTTTTGAATCCAATCGTAGATATTATGCCAGTAATACCTTTGCTATTTTTGCTCTTAGCTTTTGTTTGGCAAGCTGCTGTAAGTTTTCGATAAGGTCTTTAATAATGTCCTAGACAAATGCATGCCTTATTCAAAAAAAAATTATAACAATTAATAAGATCAGATAAGTCTTACAGTATGAACCCGCGTTTAATTGTTGGTATGAAAGAAAATTTTTGGTAATGAATAATTTTATCCTTTTTCCTATTCAAAATTCTTTTTTTTAAACATTTTATTTCTTTCTTGGTGTCAAAATACAAACAAAATATACAAAATAATGGAGTATACAATAAAAAAAAAAGAGAATAGATTCTCTTTTTTTCCTAAAAAATATGGAGATTGTGTAATGCTTACTCTCAAACTATTTGTTTATACAGTAGTGATATTCTTTGTTTCTCTCTTCATCTTCGGATTCCTATCTAATGATCCAGGGCGTAATCCTGGACGTGAAGAATAAAAAAGAAAAAAATAAGGTTTTTCTGCTCCACATCTTAAAAAAAATTGAAAAAAGAAAGAAAAAAACTCGCACTAAGAAAACGGAAAGAGAGGGATTCGAACCCTCGGTACGAAAAACCCGTACAACGGATTAGCAATCCGACGCTTTAGTCCACTCAGCCATCTCTCCACCACTTGAAAAAGACTATTTTATATTAGACTTTCTATATATTTCTTTTATATAGAAACTCAATTTTTGATCTAATTTCTATATTATTTATACATAATATTCTATATTATAATTATAGAAAAAAAAACTTTATTTTTTTGATTTTGTCCCGGGGGACTCTTTCGTTTCTACGGCTTGGCCTGGGCAGGCCCAGCC